ATTGATTGACTGCCTCCATTATGTTGTTGCTAGCAAATACCGCCGTTTTTCGTTTTGGATCTTCCAAATCATTCCCGCAGTAGGTCCGGACCGATTTTTTTCTGATCCTTCGATAAAAAGATTCATTCTCTTCATAAAAAAGAGGAGGTAGAATCAATAAAGATTTCTTTTTCGATTCATCTCTGGATTTAAATACCTTATTCAAGAATTTTTTTGGATCTAACCCGTAGGAATCGATAGAAAAGGCAAATCCCCTATGATACACCAGATCCGGCCCGGTTATTGATAGAGTGAATAGATCTGCCATTTCTTGAAATCTCTCTTCAAAATCGTGGTGTAACGTGTATCCCCCCTTGTTCCGGTCATGGAATAGATGAAATAAATCAAAAAATGGATTTTTGTTCCAGAATGAAATCTTATTGGAACTGTCCATATCCGGTTCATCCTTCGGAACCATATCAGATCCCGGATCTGATGAAATAGGATGAATTGAGACGGTATTTTGTAAATACGTAATTATCTTGAATATATCAACCATTTCTTTATTTTCCGATCGCCTGGAAGGAACAAAAGAAACATCTTGTTTTTTCTTCAAAAATTTCTGATCTCTAGTGGACCTCTCAGTAGGATTCGAACCCAGATGAAGTTCTGACCATCTGTCAGAGAAAAAAGAACGAATTGATCTTGTAGGATTCACAAGAAATTCTTCGATTTCTTCCGGAAGCAGATGATTATTCATCTGCTTCTCACGTTCCGTGAATAGCCGGGACATTGAGGAAGATCCAAAAAGGCATTTCGGGAATCGATCTGATTCTATCTCTGTTCCTTCCGTTTGAAGAAAAGAAGGATCCCAAAGAATCGATCTTTCTTTGACTTTTAGTTGCTTAATCTCTCTTTGATCGATCAATGTGTGATATTCGGAATCCTCATTTCTAATGGAATCAAAATGATCTCTGGATTGATCAGAAGATCCTTTCAATTGGCTAGAATCCGTTACTTGAACGAAAATGGATCTTGATCTTGTGGAATCATATTGAATATTTGACAATACATTCCGTACCTTGCTAAAAAACCGATCCTTGTTTACCAACCGCACATTGTCTAACCAAATCAAATTATCTCTCGATACGTTCCTAAAAAAATCCGATTCGTGCTGATTCTTCCCCCAACTAACGAAGAGATCTTGGTGGAATTGCCACATATGAAATTGAGCACAATTTTGCAAAGAAATACTCCACTTGCACTTGTTTCTCGAGAAGAGATGGGAAACATGCTCAATATCATTTGATTGAATAGTTGCCTCAGCTCCTTGTTGTTTGAAGAAACCCCCCCCTTCAATTGGTCTTTTTTCACGAAAAGCAGACATGAGATAACAAATCAAGTCTTTCCCTAAGACTTCAAATAGCTGTCCCAAATTCAAGTTGATTATGTTTCGCTTCTTCCTCGGAGAAAGACGATCAAATAATTCCCAATCATGGTCCTTGCGGATCGGATCATCCGTATAGGATAAAAAAAGAAACTCCAGATATTTGCTATCTTTCTCTTTGAATGAGATCTCAATTCCAGCTACGGTTTCATTAGATACCTTACAACTAGAATCCCTCTTTTTTCCGATCCGGTTCCTCCACCACCGCGAACCCCGGTTAGATTCAGGCATGATACACTTTTTATTTATTGGGAGAACCCAAGTACTCTCTTGCGGATCCATGAAACAACTCTCAGAAATCTTTTTCCCTTTTGGAAGATACAGGAGCGAAACAATCAACCTATTGATATTGGAAGACCAAAAAGATTCTTCCAATGTCTCATTTCTGGGTCCAATGGAATTCATAGGTATAGGAAGAAGCCCCATCAAATAGATATTTTTTCTTTCGACCATCTTTCGATTGTTAATACGAGATATAAGGACCGCTACTACAAGCAGTACTACACCCTTGATCGTGAAATATCGATTGCTTCTTGAACCCTGTGAATCACGTGAAAGTAGGATACTCCAAATTCGGGGGTCAAAGAGTTTCATAAAACGTTCTTGGTGAAAAAAAATGTGAGTGAAAGATCCCACTGAATTGAATTTGATCCATGAATCTAAGAAATAGTGAGAATTCTTGATCTCTCTCAATATCTCTCTCAATTCGAAGATCCAGGATTTGAATTGATGTCGTTTCATTGCCTCCTCCTAAAGATTTAATTTAAATTGGAATTTGGTTATGGTTATATATATATATTATATTTATATACGATACGATGATTCCTGTTAAGTTATATACGATGATTCCTGTTAAGTTATATACGATGATTCCTGTTAAGTTATATACGATGATTCCTGTTAAGTTATATACGATGATTCCTGTTAAGCATCCATGGCTGAATGGTTAAAGCGCCCAACTCATAATTGGCAAATTCGTAGGTTCAATTCCTGCTGGATGCACGCCAATGTTCAATAAGTCTATTGGAATTGGCTCTGTATCAATGGAATCTCATCATCCATACATAACGAATT